TTGGAGATATAATATGATAATATCTATTTTTTATATTTAATCTTTTTCTAGCTCGGCTAGGGGAAATAGCCGGGCTATTGTGCTTTATAACGTCGGCTAGGCTAAACTAATAAAAACCAATATATTCAACGAGTAAAAAAAGGAGAGAGGGGGATTCGAACCCTCGATAGTTCTTTGTTCAGAACTATACCGGTTTTCAAGACCGGAGCTATCAACCACTCGGCCATCTCTCCGATAGATAACTTCTATTTTATTCCGATGAATAAAACATGTCCATATGAATTGATACCATAACTATCCGTAGAAACCACGCCCCAGGTTTGAATTTTTATTTTATCTAGTCTCTCTAGATAAATGTATAACCCAGCATATCTGTTTGTGAAATAAATCCAAAGAACCTTTCAATTCGATGTACAAACAAAAAGATAAAAATACGAAATTAAATTAAACAAATAGTAATAAGTTCGAAAGGGCCAATGTATTTAGGGTCAAATCCCTCCATGATGGATTTTATTCCAATTGATTTGTACAAAGAGAGGGATCGAATGGTATAGTTCATTTCTTGGTAACTTGGAGGATTACAAGCATGACTATTGCTTTCCAATTGGCTGTCTTTGCATTAATTGCAACTTCGCTAATCTTAGTGATTGGTGTACCCGTTGTATTTGCTTCTCCTGATGGTTGGTCAAGTAATAAAAATATTGTATTTTCGGGTACATCATTATGGATTGGATTAGTCTTTCTAGTGGGCATCCTTAATTCTCTCATCTCTTGAGCCTCTTCGTCGAGAATCAAAAAACGGACCCTTCCTCCAATTTTTTATTTCTTTTTTATTTCTTTTTGGGGGCTCATACTGAATTGAAATGTGTCTCACAATACGATTCTTTCGTCCCTTTTGGGAGGGGTCCAAACCAAAGCCGCTTCTGCTTCTTGAATAAAAAACGTTTCCAAATTCTGGTTATTGAAACCCTTCCTTCCGATTTTGGCTCTGCACAAATGGGTTAATATATTAATATATATATTAATATATATTATATAGGTGTAATCCGAGCCTGTTAAGAACAAAAAATGCGGATATGGTCGAATGGTAAAATCTCTCTTTGCCAAGGAGAAGATGCGGGTTCGATTCCCGCTATCCGCCTCGTGTTATATGACAAATAATTCATATATAGTTGATCATAATAGTGTAGTGGTTCTATCTTCCCTTTTTCCTACCATCCGCAAAAATAAGAATTTTTCCAATAAAAAGGAAGAGTGGTACTAATAAAGAATTCGATCAAAAATGGTATTTTGGCAAAAAATGTTGCGGAGACGGGATTTGAACCCGTGACCTCAAGGTTATGAGCCTTGCGAGCTACCAAACTGCTCTACCCCGCGAAAACAAAAGAACTGAGAACTAATAGATAAACAGGGATTGGATGTGCCCCCTTACCATTCCATAGAATATCCTATTTCTATGGAATGGTAAAGGGGCCCTCTATGATCACAGAAATTAGTAGAAAAATAAAGAAGTGGGTTTTTAGCCTTACCAACTTGATCTTGTTGCGCCAGGTAACAAACATGCATAAACCCTTTCGCGAAGTATATGTCCGGATAGCCCAAAATCCCGATAGTTACCCCTGGGCCTTCCGGTCAAAAAACAACGTCGATGAAGACGTGTAGGTGCACTATTACGTGGTGAGGATTGCAATTTTCCATGAATTTCCCATTTATCGCTCAACGATGAAACTTTGCTTATTTCTTTTTTTGAGGATCGACGAATCGAATGAAACTTTTGTTCTAATTTCTGTCTCTTCCTTTCCCTCTGAATCAAACTTTTCCTTGCCATAACATAACGGTTCCGTTTGGATTATAAATCATACGGGTCGAATCCTAGATATAGAAATAGAAGAAGTAGGGTCCCCTTCCCCCTCGAATCAAATAATATAATATTTTCGCTGATAGAATACATTAATTAAAAGACAACGAAATTAACCAAATTTGCCCGATGTAGAAGCAATCAAGAAAGCTGCATAAGTGAATATATAACCTACCGAAAAATGGGCTAATCCAACCAACCTTGCTTGCACAATGGAAAGAGCTACAGGCTTATCCTTCCATCGAATCAAATTAGCTAAAGGTGTACGCTCATGGGCCCATGCTAAAGTTTCAATCAATTCCTGCCAATATCCACGCCAGGAAATTAAGAACATAAATCCAGTAGCCCAAACAAGATGACCAAATAGGAACATCCACGCCCAGACCGATAAACTATTCATTCCAAAAGGGTTATATCCATTGATAAGTTGTGAAGAGTTTAACCATAAATAATCTCTTAACCATCCCATCAAATAAGTGGAGGATTCATTAAATTGTGAAACATTACCTTGCCATAATGTGATGTGCTTCCAATGCCAATAAAAAGTGACCCATCCAATGGTATTTAACATCCAGAAAACTGCCAAATAAAATGCGTCCCAAGCCGAAATATCACAAGTACCGCCTCGCCCTGGTCCGTCGC